GGATTGCTGAATCACAGACAAAAAAAAGAAAAAATAAACATATAAAGCAACGGAGCCATCATAGTATTTTTGAACTCCTCCGAAAGGAAGGATGGCAATTTGATTATTTACCCATCTGAGTCTGATAGATTCTATTTTCTCTTTCTTCAATAGAAAGGAGGGGGGTCAATTTTCTTGTAGAGCCGTATGCACAAAAGATGCCTGTACGGTTGTTCAATTCTATCTTTTTTCTATTCTTTATCTTTCTTTTCTCTTTGCTTTATCATGCGAGATAGGGGAAGCTTTTATTTTGTTATATCATCAGGGTAATGATACATGAACCTTATAGTGCTTTTTATATGGCACAAGTAGGCGAATTTGTCATGGAAGCGGTAGAACTGATGAAACTGCGTGAAACCCTCACAAGGGTTTATGCAGAAAGAACGGGCAAACCCTTCTGGGTTGTACACGAAGATATGGAAAGAGATATTTTTATGTCAGCAACAGAAGCCCAAGCTTATGGAATTGTTGATTTTGTAGCGGTTCAAGGAAAATAACATGGATTTCGCGCAAATCTGTGATTTGAGATTTTATCTTCGAATTGAATATTCTATTAAATAGAAGTAATTCACCATCATTCGGTTAGGATCAATCTAAACCAACCCATCATATTATGTATACGATTCAACATGCCAACTATTAAACAACTTATTAGAAATACAAGACAGCCAATCAGAAATGTCACGAAATCCCCCGCTCTTCGGGGGTGCCCTCAGCGTCGAGGAACATGTACTAGGGTGTATGTGCGACTCGTTTAGATCATGAGCTGGCACAAAAGCAAGAAAACTACTTTTACAGTATCAATGATCAGTACCGGTGAATGGGATAGGATGGAAAAAGGAACTCCATCCATTATTAAAAAAAAAAAACTCTACCATATCCCTCTATTGTGTATGAAGTTTATGGTTTCCGTTGGTGTAAATCCAATCACCTGAATTTAAGATGATAAGAAATTCTCCATTGGTAACAAATGGTTATCCATTAAGCGGAGGAAATCTTATTTAAACGGACTAAGAGGGTCAGCTACCCAGCAAACTTTCATAATTAAATACCGTTACTGTATAGGTAGATCTGATTGTGAAAGACCTATTACTGGATAATTCATGGGTAGAGCCAAAGCGTGTGAACTATACAAGTTCCCAATAACATCAATTAGTTGATTAAATAGTAAATTAAAGTATAAAGTAAAGGCTCCGGTGTATAGAGAAGACCTCACCGTTTAAGAAGTAACCATAGAAACGAAGGAACCCACTATTTCTTTTTTTATTTCTTTTATTTACTATATTTTTGATACCTAGGAAAATACAATTTCTTAGTTCTGTCTTATTTCGCAGTGAAATACCTAAAAAAAAAATCGTGGTCGGGAAGGTTAGAGTAGCCAAAGCCATTGGAATTTTGATTTTATACATTGGAAAAATTCGTTTTGTTATTAATAGACTAGGAAGGGGGAAAAGAATAACTGAAAGAAAGGCAATCAATTAGTTATTCGTCAAAGTTTCATTTATTCAATGACCAGAATTAAACGGGGATATATAGCTCGGAGACGTAGAACAAAAATTCGTTTATTTGCATCAAGCTTTCGAGGGGCTCATTCAAGGCTTACTAGAACTATTACTCAACAGAAAATAAGAGCTTTAGTTTCGGCTCATCGGGATAGGGATAGGAAAAAGAGAGATTTTCGTCGTTTGTGGATCACTAGGCTAAACGCAGTAATTCGCGAAAGGGGAGTATCCTATAGTTATAGTAGATTAATACACGATCTGTACAAGAGACAGTTGCTTCTTAACCGTAAAATACTTGCACAAATAGCTATATCAAATAGGAATTGTCTTTATATGATTTCGAACGAAATCATAAAGGAAGTAGATTGGAAAGAATCCACCAGAATAATTTAAATGGAGTTACCCGGAGAATGAACTCCGGGAAGGTAGAGTAGAAATTAGTATGAGAAAATATACTAAAGTAGTCAAAATGAATGAACACGTTCAATTCAATAAAAACAGATTTCTTTTTTTCCGATTCATTTTTTCTTACGACACGATACTCAAATCTAGATTCACTCAAATCTAGATTCACTCAAATCTAGATTCTTGTAATTATGATTCAAGTGAAGAAAAAGTAAGCCTATTTATTTCGGGCTTTAAAACCAGTAGTTCTAGCGGTCGACTCGGTTCTTTCAAATTGTTTCTCATTATTGAGAAAAGGTAACAAAGATAAAATACGAGCTTGTTTTATAGCAAGAGTAATTAATCGTTGTTGTTTCAAGGTCAATCTATTCACACGTCTTGATAATATTTTTCCTTGTTCACTAATAAATCGACTAATTAAACTCATGTTTCTATAATCAATTCGATCCCCCGATTGAATCGGGGGCAAACGCCTACGAAAAGATCGCTTGAATTTAAGAAAAGGTCGCTTGGATTTATCCATGGTTTGTTTGTTTAATTTATTCCTTATCCCT